TTAAATTTAAAACGGATAAGTCGGCCGGGTCTACGAATCTATTCTAACTATCAAAGAATTCCTAGAATTTTAGGTGGGATGGGGGTTGTAATTCTTTCTACTTCTCGAGGTATAATGACAGACCGAGAGGCTCGACTAGAAAGAATAGGCGGAGAAATTTTGTGTTATATATGGTAATCTTTCTAATATCCGATATGAAACTTCTTTTTTGTGAAAAAGAAAAGAGAAGGGGTGGGTTCTCTAATAGGGTTCTTCCTCCACTAGTTGATACTTCAAGGGGGTTTTACCTGGAATGAAAGAACAAAAATGGATTCATGAAGGTTTAATTACTGAATCGCTTCCCAACGGTATGTTCCGGGTTCGTTTAGATAATGAAGATATGATTCTAGGTTATGTTTCAGGAAAGATCCGACGTAGTTTTATACGGATACTGCCAGGAGATAGAGTAAAAATTGAAGTAAGTCGTTATGATTCAACCAGAGGTCGTATAATTTATCGACTCCGCAACAAAGATTCGAAAGATTAGGTGTTTTTTAACTTCACCATTTCTTTCGTAGGAATACGATTCGAAATCGAAAATTTCAAGAAACTTATTTTCTTCCAAAAAGTGGATTCAAAATTAAAGTAAGGAGTGGCAAATATGAAAATAAGAGCTTCCGTTCGTAAAATTTGTGAAAAATGTCGACTAATCCGTCGTCGGGGACGAATTATAGTAATTTGTTCCAACCCAAGACATAAACAAAGACAAGGATAATCAAACTCGTTAAAGACCTGATATACAAATAGGGAATCTGTTTTGACATGAAATGGATATATCCATATATCTCTGACTCAAATTTATGAGATCATAAAATATGGCAAAAGCTATACCGAAAAAGGGTTCACGTGGACGTATTGGTTCACGTAAGAGTACACGTAAAATACCAAAGGGGGTTATTCATATTCAAGCAAGTTTCAATAATACCATTGTGACTGTTACAGATGTACGCGGGCGGGTGGTTTCTTGGTCCTCTGCCGGTACTTGTGGCTTCGGAGGTACAAGAAGAGGGACGCCGTTTGCTGCTCAAACCGCAGCGGCAAATGCTATTCGTGCAGTAGTAGATCAAGGTATGCAACGAGCAGAAGTCATGATTAAAGGTCCAGGTCTCGGAAGAGACGCAGCATTACGAGCTATTCGCAGAAGTGGTATACTATTAACTTTCGTACGGGATGTAACCCCTATGCCACATAATGGCTGTAGACCCCCGAAAAAAAGACGTGTGTAGAAATAAAAAAGGAAGATATTTCAATAGTAAGAGAAACAAGAGAAATAAATGATTCAATGATCTGATCAAATAATATTATTATGGTTCGAGAGAAAATAACAGTATCTACTCGGACACTACAGTGGAAGTGTGTTGAATCAGCAGCAGACAGTAAGCGTCTTTTTTATGGGCGCTTTATTCTGTCTCCGCTTATGAAAGGTCAAGCAGACACAATAGGCATTGCGATGCGAAGGGCTTTGCTTGGAGAAATCGAAGGAACATGTATCACACGCGCAAAATCTGAGAAAATATCACACGAATATTCTACGATAACGGGTATTCAAGAATCAGTACATGAAATTTTAATGAATTTGAAAGAAATCGTATTGAGAAGTAATCTCTATGGAACTTGTGAGGCGTCTATTTGTGTCAGAGGCCCTGGATATGTAACTGCTCAAGATATCATCTTACCGCCTTATGTAGAAATCGTCGATAATACACAGCATATAGCTAGCTTGACAGAACCCATTGAGTTGGTTATTGGATTACAAATAGAGAAGAATCGCGGATATCTTATAAAAGCGCCAAATACCTTTCAAGATGGAAGTTATCCTATAGATCCTGTATTCATGCCTGTTCGAAATGCGAATCATAGTATTCATTCTTATGAAAATGGTAACAAAGAAATACTATTTCTCGAAATATGGACAAATGGAAGTTTAACTCCTAAAGAAGCACTTCACGAAGCCTCCCGGAATTTGATTGATTTATGGATTCCCTTTTTACATACCAAAGAAGAAAATCTAAATTTAGAGGACAATCAACACATGTTTCCTTTACCCCCTTTTACCTTTTATGATAAATTGGCTAAACTAACAAAAAAAAAAAAAAAAATGGCGTTGAAATCGATTTTTATTGACCAATCAGAATTGCCTCCCAGGATCTATAATTGTCTCAAAGGGTCCAATATATATACATTGTTGGACCTTTTGAATAACAGCCAAGAAGATCTTATGAAAATGGAGCATTTTCGCATAGAAGATGTCAAACAAATTTTAGGGATTCTAGAAAAAAATTTCGTAATTGATTTACCGAAAAATAAGTTTTAAATCCATTGGATTTTTTTCATGTTTTTTTTAGAAAAAGGCCAAATTAAAGGGTTTTGAATATTTAGGACAATTCATATATATATTCGGAATCAGCATAGATTCATAATTTAATTGAATAGATGTATCTAGGGAGAATTCACTTTGAAG